TTTCTTGGAATTGAACCAATCAAAACAAAAAGCCTTCAATTCTCACACGAGAATAGAAGAAATCATACTTTCATACAATATCTTAATTGAATTCTACGTAATGATCAATAAATTAAGTTTTATTTTACACCTACGCGTGTCAAAATCCTAACACTAAAACAATAATCGAATTTTAGGGCTTTGGACTGGAATTGACGAACAACCAATACCAATATTACTGTTTATTAGTACCGAATAGAAAGTGAAATGGGGCGTCGCCAAGTGGTAAGGCAACGGGTTTTGGTCCCGGTATTCGGAGGTTCGAATCCTTCCGTCCCAGACCGGGCAGAATAAAAAATCGAGATTCCCTTTTTTAGCAACTCTCTTAAGTATAATTTAAGATAAAATGTATGTGTACATCTTTTTTTTTCTAATTTTTGAAAATTCTTTTCTGAATCCTACCTTTTTTCAAAAATTGAATCGAATTCAAATAATATTAAAATTGAACTGAATACTTTTGGGGTCCCCACAAGCGGGGAACGTCGATCACAAGAGTTTTAATTAAAAAGGTTGGATGGCCTTTTTTGCGTAGGCCCCTTTTTCACTTTCATATTTAAGTGAGTTTCGTAGAAAAGCTTTTCGTTCCTATCGCGTTGAATTTGCAAAAATCCATTCTAAATCGAAATGCGAAAGTCTCCCCATTTGCTATCGTTTTATAGCCCCAACTATTCTCTTTTCATTTAGGAATTATAAAAAAAAAAAAAGGGCATTCCTGGTACTGATTGAATTCGGGATTCAATCTATTAAGTAACGCTAGGTTGATTCAAATAAAAAAAAAATTAGAAAGGCACCACTGACTTAATATGGGCCTTTTTGTCTTTGTATCTATATAAATCCGTCTAACATCCCGTAAAATGGGACTTTTTTAGTTAGGATTCAGCACCATCACCCCCACAGAACGAAGTCGGGGCGGGAGTAGATACGAGTGAGTGAGAAATAAATGATACCGATTTGAATATCGGTATCTGCCCAAATCTTATTAACCAATAATCCCGTTTTACACTTTTTTACCCTAACCAAAATTTTAAGGATTTTTTCGTGGGCTTCATTTAATGAATAATTGTCAATTTCTGGAATAACAATTGAGACGGGGGTGATTCATATAGCCTATTCCTTTTTTACTTTTCATGATAGATTGCTATCCTTCTATTTCAGAGATAACGTTCTTTCTCTTTTTGTAAGATTTGTGAGCCCTTACCTTACTGGTCAATATTTAACCCACAATATACATAATTCCTTCCAACGAAAATTGTTCAGTCTAACCTGATAGGTACGTAAACCGCCCTTTTTTTTTTTTGTAATTCTGATTTCATCTTTCATTTCAGGCTTCCGGATCAAAGACTAACAACCTAAATATTCCCTTCATATTCATATACAAGGAAAAAACACTGTGTATCGACCAAAACAATGACTATTCATGATTCCATAATGGAATCAATTACATACCGGTTCCAAACTAGAGAAATGTTATGGTAAAACTTCGTTTGAAACGATGTGGTAGAAAGCAACGTGCGACTTGAAGGACATGATCCGCTGTGGATTTTTTTTAGATCCACCTTTTTCGATTTTATATGAAAAGGCTCTTGGCTCGACATTCTTTCTTCTGTTCTATTAGAAGCCTCCATTTTGGGTGGTAATGGAACCAGTACAGGACGGAGCTCGAGTATAAAGTATTTATTCATTTTTCAGGGGCAAGGATCTAGGGTTAATACCAATCAATAAGTTGGAAAAAACTTCGTAAGTAAATTTTCGATATAGAAATCGAAAGGATCAGATTCGAGCAATTTTGAAATCCAAAAGCAAGAGGAATTTTTGTTGGAATTGGGAAAACTGTTTCCATCAAAAGTGTATCCGGTAAGAATCAATTGCTCGTATGATTCTTTGATATAAAGAAATCAAAAAGGGGTGTGTTGCTGCCCTTTAAAAAGAAAAAACGTTAAAGATCGCCGAAGTAATGCCTAAACCCAATGATTCAAAGCAAAGATAAAGGATCCTGGAACAAGGAAATACCATTTTCAATTGTCTCAACAATTCGATTAGAATAAAGAATCCAAAAATCGATTTGATTCGAAACGAGACAAACAAAAAAGGGGCTTGAGACCGCTCAACAAAGGAAATGCCTAAGGATTTTCGTTTGGGCTTTGAAACGTATCCAACTTGAGTTATGAGAGTACGAATGCTTTTTTTTTTGTTTCTTTTTAAAATGTTAAAATGAAAAAGAATGATTGAAATCTATAATGGATTTGATGATTTTATAGATCTATTTGGCATTCTAATTCTATACATAGGCATACCTATCACTTCTAACCATTTTGTTTTTCTCGAGCCGTACGAGGAGAAAACCTCTTATACGTTTCGAGGGGGGGGTATTGTTCATCGATATCTATCCCAATGCGCCGTTTATCGAATCGTTGCAATTGATGGTCGATCCCGACGAGCAGGAAGAGATCTTCGGAAAGTGGGTTTTTATGATCCGATAAATAATCAAACCCGGTTAAATGTTCCTGCTATTCTCTATTTCCTTGACAAGGGCGCCCAGCCTACAGAAACCGTTTATGATATTTCAAAGAAAGCAGGGGTTTTTCCAGAACTTATTCTTAATCAAACGAAATTCGATTAAGGATAAGGAATAGAACAAAAAAAAAAGAGGGTGTGGATCAGTCTTATTTAGTTTTGTATAATTTTTTCTTTACTATCCCCCCTTTTTGTTCTCTTCAGACCTATTTCTTTTCACAAGTATTGATCAAAACAAGTACAAGTATTCCTAAAGTTTTTTATTTATCTAATTCTTTAGATATTATTTATTAATTTCCATATTTATTATATCTATCATATTTATTATATCTATTTATTAATATATATAATTTGAATATATAATTTGATTTGTTATTTGAATTCAATTTAATAAATAACCAATTAACTCTTTTTGGTTTCGGCACTGTATTTCTTTCTTTTTTTGAGTATTTTTATTTTAGCAATCGTGATATTCAATATTCAATGTCATATTGACAATAGTGCATTGAACAAATATAATTTAGAATTTGATCAGGGCAAAATGGACCTATTTCTCTTTATCTCTGTTCCATTGTTTTTTTTTTTCTTGTGATGTTCAGAATCAATTAGAATTTTTTTTATTCCGATTCTTTCTACCCATTACAATTTTTGGGGTTGCTAACTCAACGGTAGAGTACTCGGCTTTTAAGTACGGCTAGCGCCTTTTACATATTTCTATGAACCAAAAGATTCGTCCAAATCTTCGGGAGAGTTTGTAAGACCACGACTGATCCTGAAAGGAATGAATGGAAAAAACAGCATGTCGTATCAATGGATAATTTTGAGAATATTTTATTCTTGTTCAATCGATACAAAACCAAGTTTGAAGTCTTGGCGTGGAACAAAAGAAATTTAATCCAAATTGGGTGGAGTGAATAAATGGATAGAGCCCTGGGGTTCCAATTATAGGAAAACAAAAAGTAACGAGCTTCGGTTCTTAATTTGAATGATTATCCGATCTAATTAAACGTTAAAAAGATATTAGTTCCTAACGCGGGGAAGAGTTTCCCATGAGTGGATTATCGATTTTTTTAATGAGTCCTAAGTATTCGTAAAGCCTTATTTTGGGTTAGAGATGAATGTGTAGAAGAAGCAGTATATTGATAAAGATAGTTGTTTTTTCCAAAATCAAAAGAGCGATTGAGTGAAAAAATAAAGGGTTTCTAACCATTTTGTTAGATTATATAACAAAGATCAACCAATTAAATTAACTGGAAATGATAGGATAGAGAATCCGGTGATGAGTCGCCTCGTTTTCAAGGTATCCACTTTTTACTACAAGACTTTGTTTTCACCGTATCGCACTATGTATCGTTTGATCGCCCACTAAATCCCCTACCTTTGTTTTTAATCGAATTTTAAATGAAGGAATTTCTAGTCTATGTCGAACTAGATAGATCGCAACAACATGATTTCCTATACCCACTTCTTTTTCGGGAGTATATTTATGCGCTTGCTCATGATCATGGTTTAAATAGCTCGATGATGTCATTGGAAAGTGGGGTTTATGACAATAAATCTAGTTCACTAAGTGTGAAACGTTTAATTACTCGAATGTATCAACGGATTCAGTTGAGTACTGCTGCTAATGATTCTAACCAAAATCCCATTTTTGGGCACAACAATCCATCGTATTCTCAAATTATATCAAAAGGATTTGCTGTCGTAGTGGAAATTCCATTTTCCCTACGGTTGGTAGCTTTTTTAGAAGGGAAAGAAATTGACAAATCTCATGATTTTCAATCAATTCATTCAATATTTCCTTTTTTCGAGGACAAATTGTTACATTTAAATTATGTGTTAGATGTACGAATACCCCACCCCATTTGTCCCGAAATTTTGGTTCAACCACTTCGCTACTGGGTAAAGGATGTCTCTTCTTTACATTTATTACGGTTCTTTCTCCACGAGTATTTTAATTCGAACAGTCTTATTACTATTATTCCAAAGAACTTTATTTCTGTTTTTTTAAAAAGTAATCCAAGATTGTTATTGTTTCTATATAATTATCATGTATATGAATATGAATCTCTCCTCTTTTTTCTCTGTAACCAATCGTCTCATTTACGATCAACATCCTCTCGAGCGCTCGTTGAGCGAATGTATTTCTATGGAAAAGTCGAACATCTTGTCGACGCCTTTTCTAACGATTTTCAGGACATCTTAGAGTTGTTCAAGGATCCTTTCATGCATTATGTTAGATATCAAGGAAAATCCATTCTGGCGTCAAAGGATACGCCTCTTCTTATGAATAAATGGAAATATTACCTTGTCAGTTTATGGCAATGGCATTTTCACATATCAGCTCAATCCGGAAAGGTTCATCTAAAACACTTAGACAAGTACTCTATCAACTTTCTGGGCTATCGTTCCAGTGTGCGACTCAATTCTTTGGTGATACGCAGTCG